GTCCCTGTAGCTTAACTACCAAAGCATGGCACTGAAGATGCTAAGATGGCTGCTACCAGCACCCAGAGACAAAAGACTTAGTCCTAACCTTACCGTTAATTTTTGCTAAATATATACATGCAAGTATCTGCGACCCAGTGTAAATGCCCATGACCCCTTACCAAGAAAAAAGGAGCGGGTATCAGGCACACTTAAATTGTAGCCCAAGACGCCTTGCTTAGCCACACCCCCACGGGTACACAGCAGTAATTAACATTAAGCAATAAGTGAAAACTTGACTTAGTTATAGCAACTTAAGGGTTGGTAAATCTTGTGCCAGCCACCGCGGTCATACAAGAAGCCCAAATTAACTGTACACGGCGTAAAGAGTGGTATCATGCTATCGTAATATCTAAGACCAAGGTGCAACTAAGCTGTCATAAGCTCAAGATGCATACAAGCTCTCCTTGACTAAAAACGATCTTAGTATCGAGATATATTTAATTCCACGAAAGCTAGGACTCAAACTGGGATTAGATACCCCACTATGCCTAGCCATAAATCTTGATGTCTTCCATATACCTAGACATCCGCCAGAGAACTACGAGCACAAACGCTTAAAACTCTAAGGACTTGGCGGTGCCCCAAACCCACCTAGAGGAGCCTGTTCTATAATCGATAACCCACGTTACACCCGGCCACTCCTTGCCAGAAGCAGCCTACATACCGCCGTCGCCAGCTCACCTCCAATGAGAGCTATATAGTGAGCACAATAGTCCACAACCCACTAACAAGACAGGTCGAGGTATAGCTAATGGAGTGGAAGAAATGGGCTACATTTTCTAACAATAGATAACCATACGGAAGGGGGCATGAAACTGGCCCCCCGAAGGCGGATTTAGCAGTAAAGCTGGACAATACAAGCCTACTTTAAACTGGCCCTGGGGCACGTACATACCGCCCGTCACCCTCCTCACAGGCTACAATCATCATAATACATAATACGAATTAAAGCTGAAGACGAGGTAAGTCGTAACAAGGTAAGTGTACCGGAAGGTGCACTTAGCATACCAAGACGTAGCTAAACTCAAAAGCATTCAGCTTACACCTGAAAGATATCTGCCACCCACCAGATCGTCTTGAAGCATACTCTAGCCCAACACACTAAACTAGAATGTCAATTAAAAATTTACCTCAAGACCTAAACTAAAACATTTTTCAAACCTAGTATAGGCGATAGAAAAGGCACTTTGGCGCGATAGAAATTTTGTACCGTAAGGGAAAGATGAAATAACAATGAAAACCAAAGCAACAGACAGCAAAGATAAACCCTTGTACCTTTTGCATCATGATTTAGCAAGAAATAGCCAAGCAAAACGAATTTAAGCTTGCAACCCCGAAACCCGAGCGAGCTACTCGCGAGCAGCTATTTATGAGCAAACCCGTCTCTGTCGCAAAAGAGTGGGATGACTTGCCAGTAGAGGTGAAAAGCCAATCGAGCCGGGTGATAGCTGGTTGCCTGTGAAACGAATCTAAGTTCTCTCTTAACCCATTTCCCTATAGAACACAACCTTAAACCTAAATGTAATAAGTCAAGAGTAATTTAAAGGGGGTACAGCCCCTTTAAAAAAGAAAACAATCTCCGCTAGAGGATAACCAGCCAAATCTACCTATAACCGTGGGCCTTCAAGCAGCCATCAGCAAAGAGTGCGTCACAGCTCTATTCGTAAAAATCCAACAACAAAATGATTCCCTTACCACTAACAGGCCAATCTATCTAAATAGAAGAATCAATGCTAAAATGAGTAACTAGGGAAACTTTACCCTCTTAAGCGCAAACTTACATTACTATATTATTAACAGACCAAACCAATATTTCAACTTCTACAAGATTAAAATATTAAACCCCACCCTGTTACCCCGACACAGGAGCGCTCACTAGAAAGATTAAAATCTGTAAAAGGAACTAGGCAAACATAGGGCCCGACTGTTTACCAAAAACATAGCCTTCAGCCAACCAAGTATTGAAGGTGACGCCTGCCCAGTGACATAATGTTCAACGGCCGCGGTATCCTAACCGTGCGAAGGTAGCGCAATCAATTGTCCCATAAATCGAGACTTGTATGAACGGCTAAACGAGGTCCTAACTGTCTTTTACAGATAATCAGTGAAATTGATCTCTCTGTGCAAAAGCAGAGATAAACACATAAGACGAGAAGACCCTGTGGAACTTAAAAATCAGTGACCACTATTTATTAACTCCAAACCTACAGGCCCATTACCTAACAACGCTGGCCCACATTTTTCGGTTGGGGCGACCTTGGAGAAAAGCAAATCCTCCAAAAATAAGACCACCTCTCTTAACCAAGAGCCACTCCTCAACGTACTAATAGTAACCAGACCCAATATAATTGATAAATGGACCAAGCTACCCCAGGGATAACAGCGCAATCCCCTCTAAGAGCCCTCATCGACGAGGGGGTTTACGACCTCGATGTTGGATCAGGACATCCTAATGGTGCAGCCGCTATTAAGGGTTCGTTTGTTCAACGATTAATAGTCCTACGTGATCTGAGTTCAGACCGGAGCAATCCAGGTCGGTTTCTATCTATGACAGACTTCCCCTAGTACGAAAGGACCGGGAAAGTGGGGCCAATGCTCCAAGTACGCCCTCTTTTAAAGTAATGAACTCAACTAAATTACTAAAAAACTAACAACACAAACTCCTAGAAAAGGACCTGCTAGCGTGGCAGAGCTCGGTAAAATGCAAAAGGCTTAAGCCCTTTACCCAGAGGTTCAAGTCCTCTCACTAGCTTATACACAACACATGGCCCTATCCTCTACCCTAACCTACCTCACTATATCCCTGTCCTACGCAATTCCCATCCTAATTGCAGTAGCCTTTCTCACATTAGTCGAACGGAAAGTATTAAGCTACATACAAGCCCGAAAAGGTCCAAATATCGTAGGCCCATTTGGTCTATTACAGCCTGTAGCCGATGGAATCAAACTATTTATTAAAGAACCAATCCGTCCATCCACCTCCTCCCCCTTCTTATTCATCATAACGCCCATTCTTGCCCTTCTCTTAGCACTCACTATTTGAATCCCTCTTCCCCTACCATTCTCTCTCACTGACCTTAACCTAGGCCTTCTATTCCTTCTAGCTATATCTAGCCTAGCAGTATACTCCATCCTATGATCAGGTTGAGCCTCAAACTCAAAATACGCCCTAATTGGAGCCCTACGAGCAGTAGCCCAAACCATCTCCTATGAAGTAACGCTAGCTATTATCCTCCTATCTGTAATTGTACTAAGCGGTAACTATACCTTAAATACCCTCGCCACCACCCAAGAACCCCTATACCTAATTTTCTCATCCTGGCCCCTTGCAATGATATGGTACATCTCAACACTAGCTGAAACAAACCGTGCTCCGTTTGATCTCACAGAAGGAGAATCCGAACTAGTATCAGGCTTTAATGTAGAATACGCCGCCGGCCCGTTCGCATTATTCTTCTTAGCCGAATACGCAAACATCATATTAATAAACACACTAACCACCATCCTATTCCTTAATCCAAGCTCTCTAAACCCCCCACATGGACTATTCCCCATTATCCTGGCCACCAAAGTCCTTCTCCTCTCCTCAGGCTTCCTATGAATTCGTGCCTCATACCCCCGTTTCCGCTACGACCAGCTCATACACCTCCTTTGAAAGAACTTCCTACCACTAACACTAGCATTATGTCTTTGACACACTAGCCTACCAATCTGCTACGCAGGCCTCCCTCCTTACTTAAGGAAATGTGCCTGAACGTAAAGGGTCACTATGATAAAGTGAACATAGAGGTACACCAGCCCTCTCATTTCCTAAGAAAACATTTAGAAAAGTAGGAATTGAACCTACACAAGAGAGATCAAAACCCTCCATACTTCCTTTATATTATTTCCTAGTAAGGTCAGCTAACTAAGCTATCGGGCCCATACCCCGAAAATGATGGTTTAACCCCTTCCTTTACTAATAAATCCACATGCAAAACTAATTTTTTACACAAGCCTAATTCTAGGCACAACTATCACAATCTCAAGTAACCATTGAGTATTAGCTTGAGTTGGCCTAGAAATCAATACTCTTGCCATTATCCCTCTTATCTCAAAATCTCACCACCCCCGAGCCATTGAAGCAGCAATTAAATACTTCCTAGTACAAGCAGCGGCCTCAGCCCTAGTACTATTCTCAAGCTCAATCAATGCATGATACACTGGACAATGAGACATCACTCAACTAACTAACCACACTTCCTGCCTACTATTAACGTCAGCAATTGCAATCAAACTTGGCCTTGTTCCATTTCACTTTTGATTCCCTGAAGTCCTTCAAGGCTCAACCCTAACTACAGCCCTCTTATTGTCAACAATAATAAAACTCCCACCAATCACTATCTTATTCCTAACCTCCCACTCCCTCAACCCAACCCTACTAACCCTGATAGCAATCACTTCAGCAGGCCTTGGAGGCTGAATAGGTTTAAACCAAACACAAATCCGAAAAATCCTAGCCTTCTCCTCTATCTCCCACCTAGGATGAATAACCATCATCATCATTTATAACCCCAAACTTACCCTACTAACCTTCTACCTATACTCATTGATAACAGCTACTGTATTCTTTACCTTAAACACAACCAACACATTAAAACTCTCAACAATAATAATCTCTTGAACAAAAACACCAATACTAAATGCAACCTTAATACTAACCCTCCTCTCACTAGCAGGGCTCCCACCACTCACAGGATTCCTCCCCAAATGACTTATTATCCAAGAACTTACCAAACAGGAGATAACTACAGCAGCCACAACGATGGCTATACTATCCCTACTAGGACTATTCTTCTACCTCCGCCTAGCATACTACTCAACAATCACACTCCCACCAAACTCTACAAACCATATAAAACAATGACACACTAACAAGCCAACAAACACCCCCCTAGCCATTCTGGCTTCATTATCAATCTCACTCTTACCCCTCTCCCCAATAATCCTTACCACCATTTAGAAACTTAGGATAATCTTTAAACCGAGGGCCTTCAAAGCCCTAAACAAGAGTTAAACCCTCTTAGTTTCTGCTAAGATCCGCAGGATGCTAACCTGCATCCTCTGAATGCAACCCAGACGCTTTAATTAAGCTAGGACCTTGACCTAGACAGATGGGCCTCGATCCCATGAAATTCTAATTAACAGTTAGATGCTTAAACCAGCAAGCCTCCGTCTATTAGACCCCGGTACATTCTTAATGTACATCAATGAGTTTGCAACTCAATATGAACTTCACCACAGGGCCGATAAGAAGAGGAATTGAACCTCTGTAAAAAGGACTACAGCCTAACGCCTAAAACACTCAGCCATCTTACCTGTGACTTTCATCAACCGATGATTATTTTCAACTAACCACAAAGATATCGGCACTCTATACCTAATCTTCGGTGCATGAGCTGGCATGGTCGGAACCGCCCTCAGCCTGCTTATTCGTGCAGAACTAGGCCAACCAGGAACCCTCTTGGGAGATGACCAAATCTACAATGTAATCGTTACTGCTCATGCATTCGTAATAATTTTCTTCATAGTTATACCAATCATGATCGGAGGATTTGGAAATTGACTAGTCCCACTCATAATCGGCGCCCCCGACATAGCATTTCCTCGTATAAACAATATAAGCTTCTGACTACTCCCCCCATCATTCCTATTATTACTAGCATCCTCTACAGTAGAAGCTGGAGCTGGCACAGGATGAACAGTATATCCACCCCTCGCCGGCAACCTAGCCCACGCAGGAGCCTCAGTAGACCTAGCTATTTTCTCCCTCCATTTAGCAGGTGTCTCCTCCATCCTAGGTGCCATTAACTTTATCACCACTGCCATTAACATAAAACCACCAGCCCTGTCCCAATACCAAACACCCCTATTTGTATGATCAGTACTCATTACCGCCGTCTTACTGCTACTCTCACTCCCAGTCCTTGCTGCCGGCATCACCATGCTATTAACAGATCGTAATCTAAACACCACATTCTTTGACCCAGCCGGAGGAGAAGACCCAGTCCTATACCAACATCTCTTCTGGTTCTTTGGTCACCCAGAAGTTTATATCCTAATCCTACCAGGATTTGGAATCATTTCCCACGTTGTAACCTACTATGCAGGGAAAAAAGAACCATTTGGCTACATAGGAATAGTATGAGCCATACTATCTATTGGATTCCTCGGCTTCATCGTTTGAGCACATCACATATTCACAGTAGGAATAGATGTAGACACCCGAGCATACTTTACATCCGCTACTATAATCATCGCTATTCCAACCGGAATTAAAGTATTCAGTTGACTAGCCACTCTCCACGGAGGGACCATCAAATGAGACCCTCCAATACTATGAGCCCTAGGCTTTATTTTCCTCTTCACCATTGGCGGGCTCACAGGAATTGTCCTAGCAAACTCTTCACTAGACATCGCCCTGCATGACACGTACTACGTAGTTGCACACTTCCACTATGTCCTATCCATAGGGGCTGTATTCGCCATCCTAGCTGGATTTACTCACTGATTCCCTTTATTTACAGGATATACACTCCATACCACATGAACAAAGGCCCATTTTGGAGTCATATTTACAGGCGTCAACCTAACATTCTTTCCACAGCACTTCCTTGGCTTAGCCGGTATACCTCGTCGGTACTCTGATTACCCAGACGCATATACCCTATGAAATACCATATCCTCTATCGGCTCACTAATCTCAATAACCGCCGTAATCATGCTAATGTTCATCATCTGAGAAGCCTTCGCATCAAAACGAAAAATCTTACAACCAGAACTAACCTCCACTAACATTGAATGAATCCACGGCTGCCCGCCCCCATACCACACCTTCGAAGAACCAGCTTTTGTCCAAGTCCAAGAAAGGAAGGAATCGAACCCTCACATGCTGGTTTCAAGCCAACCGCATCAAACCACTTATGCTTCTTTCTTATGAGACGTTAGTAAACCAATTACATAGCCTTGTCAAGTCTAAATCACAGGTGGAAATCCTGTACATCTCATATGGCCAACCACTCACAATTTGGTTTCCAAGATGCCTCATCCCCAATTATAGAAGAACTCGTTGAATTCCACGATCATGCTTTAATAGTCGCACTAGCAATCTGCAGCCTAGTCCTCTATTTACTAGCCCTTATACTTATAGAAAAATTATCCTCAAATACCGTAGACGCACAAGAAGTGGAACTAATCTGAACAATCCTACCAGCTATCGTGCTTATCTTACTAGCCCTGCCATCCCTACAAATCTTATATATAATAGATGAAATCGACGAACCTGACCTAACCTTAAAAGCCATCGGCCATCAATGATACTGAAGCTATGAATACACAGACTTCAAAGACCTATCATTCGACTCATATATAATCCCCACAACAGAACTCCCACTAGGCCACTTCCGACTCCTGGAAGTAGACCATCGCGTCGTCGTACCTATAGAATCTCCCATTCGTATCATCGTCACTGCTAGCGATGTGCTCCACTCATGAGCTGTACCAACCCTCGGAGTAAAAACCGATGCAATCCCCGGTCGATTAAACCAAACATCATTCATCACGACACGGCCAGGTATCTTCTACGGCCAATGCTCAGAAATCTGCGGAGCAAACCATAGCTACATACCAATTGTAGTAGAATCAACCCCTCTCACCCATTTTGAGAATTGGTCTTCTTTATTATCATCTTAATCATTAAGAAGCTATGTATCAGCACTAGCCTTTTAAGCTAGAGAAAGAGGACCATACCCCCTCCTTAATGACATGCCTCAACTCAATCCTAACCCATGATTCTTCATTATAGTACTATCATGACTAACCTTCTTACTCTTAATTCAACCCAAACTCCTGTCACTAACAACCACTAACACCCCCTCCAACAAAATCTCACCAACCACTAAAACCACACCCTGAGCCTGACCATGAACCTAAGCTTCTTCGATCAATTCACAAGCCCATGCCTCTTAGGAATCCCCCTAATCCTCCTGTCAATATTATTCCCCGCTCTTCTACTTCCAGCCCCAGACAATCGATGGATTACCAACCGCTTTACTACTCTGCAACTATGACTCTCTCACACAATCACAAAACAACTAATAACCCCAATAAACAAAGAAGGCCACAAATGAGCCCTAATCCTAACATCCCTAATAATATTTCTTCTATTAATTAACCTCCTAGGCCTACTACCATACACCTTCACCCCCACTACACAATTATCAATAAACATAGCCCTAGCCTTCCCACTCTGACTCGCCACACTCCTCACAGGACTACGAAATCGTCCCTCAATTTCCCTAGGACATTTACTACCAGAAGGTACTCCTACACCCCTAATTCCCGCTCTAATCATAATCGAAACTACAAGCCTCTTCATCCGTCCCTTAGCCCTAGGTGTCCGCCTTACAGCAAACCTCACAGCAGGCCACCTACTAATCCAACTTATCTCTACCGCCACTACTGCCCTACTCCCCCTCATCCCGGCTGTCTCCATCCTAACCGCTTCAATTCTACTTTTACTAACCATTTTAGAAGTAGCCGTTGCGATAATCCAAGCCTACGTCTTTGTCCTCCTACTAAGCCTATACTTACAAGAAAACATCTAATGGCACACCAAGCACACTCCTATCATATAGTAGACCCAAGCCCTTGACCCATCTTCGGCGCAGCAGCTGCCCTACTTACCACCTCAGGACTAATTATGTGATTCCACTACAACTCCTCACAATTACTAACCTTGGGCCTAATTTCAATAATCTTAGTCATACTACAATGATGACGAGACATCGTACGAGAAAGCACATTCCAAGGCCACCACACTCCAACAGTCCAAAAAGGCTTACGCTACGGAATAATCCTATTTATCACCTCTGAAGCCTTCTTCTTTCTAGGCTTCTTCTGAGCATTTTTCCACTCAAGCCTAGTCCCAACACCAGAACTAGGAGGACAGTGGCCCCCGGCCGGAATTAAACCCCTCAACCCACTAGAAGTACCCTTACTAAACACAGCTATCCTATTAGCTTCAGGCGTTACTGTAACGTGAGCCCACCATAGTATTACAGAAGGCAACCGAAAACAAGCAACACATGCACTAGCCCTGACTATCCTGCTTGGATTTTACTTTACAGCTCTTCAAGCAATAGAGTACTACGAGGCACCATTCTCAATTGCCGATGGCGTATATGGCTCAACATTCTTCGTAGCCACAGGATTCCACGGATTACACGTAATCATTGGATCCTCCTTTTTATCAGTCTGCTTCCTACGACTAATTAAATTCCACTTTACATCAAACCATCATTTCGGATTTGAAGCTGCAGCCTGATATTGACACTTCGTAGACGTTATCTGATTATTCCTCTATATAACCATTTACTGATGAGGGTCTTGCTCTTCTAGTATATTAATTACAATTGACTTCCAATCTCTAAAATCTGGTACAACCCCAGAGATGAGCAATAAACATAATCACATTCATATTAACCCTATCTTTCACCCTAAGCATCATTTTAACTACATTAAACTTCTGACTCGCCCAAATGAACCCAGACTCAGAAAAACTATCCCCATATGAATGTGGGTTCGATCCTCTAGGATCCGCCCGACTCCCATTCTCAATCCGCTTCTTCCTCGTAGCAATCCTATTCCTACTATTTGACCTAGAAATTGCACTCCTACTCCCCCTTCCATGGGCAATTCAACTTCCATCACCAACCACAACCCTAACCTGAACCTCTACCATTCTCGCCTTACTCACATTCGGATTAATCTACGAATGAATGCAAGGAGGCCTAGAATGGGCAGAATAAACAAAGAAAGTTAGTCTAACGCAAGACAGTTGATTTCGGCTCAACAAACCATAGCCCAACCCTATGACTTTCTTCATGTCCCTCATACATCTAAGCTTTTACTCAGCCTTTACACTAAGCAGCCTAGGACTAGCTTTTCATCGGACACACCTAATCTCCGCATTATTATGTTTAGAAAGCATGATATTATCCATGTACATCATCTTGTCACTTTGACCAGTAGAAAACCAAACCACATCATTCACCTTAACACCCGTACTTATACTAGCATTTTCAGCATGCGAAGCTGGCACCGGCCTAGCAATACTTGTAGCCTCCACGCGAACTCACGGCTCCGACCACCTACACAACTTAAACCTACTACAATGCTAAAAATCATTCTCCCTACCATTATATTAATACCAATAGCCCTCTTATCGCCCACCAAATTCCTATGAACTAATATTACCTCACACAGCCTCCTAATCGCCACCCTAAGCCTTCAATGACTCACACCAACATACTATCCATATAAAAACTTAACCCAATGAACTGGTATCGACCAAATTTCATCCCCACTACTAGTCCTATCCTGCTGACTACTCCCCCTTATAATTATAGCAAGCCAAAATCACTTAGAGAACGAACCCTCAATTCGAAAGCGAATCTTCATTCTAGCCCTCATCACAATTCAACCATTTATCCTCCTAGCATTTTCAACAACAGAATTAATATTATTTTACATTTCATTTGAAGCAACCCTAATTCCAACCTTAATCCTTATCACACGGTGGGGAAACCAACCAGAACGCCTAAGCGCTGGTATTTATTTATTATTCTACACCCTAATCAGCTCACTACCCCTCCTAGTCACCATCCTCCACCTACATACCCAAACCGGCACCCTACACCTAATAATCCTTAACTTAACCCACCCCACACTCCCCACTTCATGAACTGGTACTCTATCCAGCTTAGCCTTACTAATAGCATTCATAGTAAAAGCCCCACTATACGGCCTACACCTATGACTCCCCAAAGCCCACGTCGAAGCCCCAATCGCCGGATCAATACTTCTCGCCGCACTTCTCCTAAAGCTAGGAGGCTATGGAATTATACGACTTACCGTATTCATAGGCCCCCTACTAAACAACCTGCACTATCCCTTCCTCACACTAGCATTATGAGGCGCACTAATAACTAGTTCAATCTGCCTTCGCCAAACCGACTTAAAATCCCTAATTGCCTACTCATCTGTCAGCCACATAGGACTAGTCATTGCTGCATGTATAATCCAAACCCACTGATCATTCTCGGGAGCAATAATTCTCATAATCTCCCACGGACTAACATCCTCAATACTATTCTGCCTAGCCAACACAAACTACGAACGTACACACAGCCGAATCCTCCTCCTAACGCGAGGACTCCAACCCATATTACCACTCATAGCCACATGATGATTACTAGCTAACCTAACCAATATAGCATTACCCCCAACCACCAACCTAATAGCAGAACTAACCATTATAATCGCACTATTCAACTGATCTGCTTTCACAATCATCCTTACCGGAATCGCTACCCTACTAACCGCTTCTTACACCCTATTCATACTACTAATAACCCAACGAGGAACCCTCCCTAACCACATCACGTCAATCCAAAACTCTAACACACGAGAACACCTCCTAATAATCCTGCACATCACCCCATTACTTCTCCTAATCCTAAAACCAGAACTAATCTCGGGAACCCCCTTATGCAAGTATAGTTTAACCCAAACATTAGACTGTGATTCTAAAAATAGAAGTTAGACTCTTCTTACCTGCCGAGGGGAGGTTCAACCAATAAGAACTGCTAACTCTTACATCTGAGTCTAAAACCTCAGTCCCCTTACTTTTAAAGGATAACAGTAATCCATTGGTCTTAGGAACCACTCATCTTGGTGCAAATCCAAGTAAAAGTAATGGAAGCAGCCCTACTGCTAAACACCTCCATAACTCTTACACTAGCCATTATCCTCATACCAATCCTACTCCCGCTCCTATCAAAAAACTTCCAAAACTCCCCCACAATTATCACCCGCACCGTTAAAACCGCCTTCCTAACCAGCCTAATCCCAATAACCCTATTCATGTACTATGGAATAGAAAACATCATCTCCCACTGAGAGTGAAAATTCATCATGAACTTCAAAATCCCAATCAGCTTAAAAATAGATCAGTACTCCATCATATTCTTTCCCATCGCCCTGTTCGTAACATGATCAATCCTCCAATTCGCAACATGATACATAGCTTCAGAACCCTACATCACAAAATTCTTCTATTACCTCTTAATATTCTTAATCGCAATACTAACCCTCACTATCGCCAACAATCTATTCCTCTTATTCATCGGTTGAGAGGGCGTCGGAATCATATCATTCCTACTAATCGGATGATGACAAGGCCGAGCAGAAGCCAATACAGCTGCCCTGCAGGCCGTACTTTACAACCGAATTGGAGATATCGGCCTCATCTTAAGTATAGCCTGACTAGCCTCAACTACAAACACATGAGAACTCCAACAAACCACAACCCAAACCCCCATCCTCCCCTTACTAGGCCTCATTCTAGCCGCCACCGGAAAATCCGCCCAATTTGGCCTTCACCCATGACTCCCAGCTGCTATAGAAGGCCCAACCCCAGTCTCTGCCCTACTTCACTCAAGCACTATAGTAGTAGCAGGGATTTTTTTATTAATTCGCACCCACCCCTTACTTGCTACCAACAACACAGCCCTCACACTGTGCCTATGCTTAGGAGCCCTATCCACACTATTCGCCGCCACATGTGCAATCACACAAAACGACATCAAAAAAATCATCGCCTTCTCCACATCAAGCCAACTAGGCCTTATAATAGTCACTATCGGACTAAACCTACCACAACTAGCCTTCCTCCACATTTCAACCCATGCTTTCTTCAAAGCCATGCTATTCTTATGCTCAGGATCAATCATCCACAACCTAAATGGAGAACAAGATATTCGTAAAATAGGAGGACTACAAAAAACACTCCCCACAACCACATCCTGCCTAACCATTGGAAACCTAGCCCTAATAGGAACCCCATTCCTAGCAGGATTTTACTCAAAAGACCTAATCATCGAGAGCATAAACACCTCCTACCTAAATACCTGAGCACTCTTACTAACCCTCCTAGCCACATCATTCACTGCAACTTATACTATACGCATAACATTACTAGTCCAAACAGGATTTACTCGAACATCACCAATCACCCCAATAAACGAAAACAACACAACAATCATCAACCCTATTATCCGTTTAGCCCTAGGCAGCATCATAGCAGGCCTACTTATCACATCCTTCTCCATCCCCACAAAAACTCCTCCAATAACCATGCCTACGGTTACAAAAACCGCAGCCATCATTGTCACGATCCTAGGCATAATATTAGCCCTAGAACTATCAAACATGACACACAACCTAACCCAACCAAAACAAAATACACCAATAAACTTCTCCCTAATATTAGGATACTTCAATCCTCTATTCCACCGCCTAAACTCCACAAAACTCTTAAACAACGGACAAAAACTGGCCTCACACCTAATCGACCTATCCTGATACAAAAAAATGGGGCCCGAAGGACTCGCTGACCTCCAACTAATAATAACCAAAACCTCAACCACCTTCCACACCGGACTAATTAAAACCTACCTAGGATCATTTGCCCTATCCATCATCATCATCCTTCTATCACATAGAATTTCCCCCCCCAACAAACCTAATGGCCCCAAACCTCCGAAAATCTCACCCCCTACTAAAAATAGTTAACAACTCCCTAATCGATCTCCCCACCCCCTCAAACATCTCCGCCTGATGAAATTTTGGATCCCTTCTTGGCATCTGCCTCATAACACAAATCCTAACCGGCCTATTACTCGCCATACACTACACTGCAGACACAACCCTAGCCTTTTCATCCGTTGCACACACATGTCGAAACGTACAATACGGCTGACTAATTCGCAACCTCCATGCAAATGGTGCTTCCTTTTTCTTCATTTGCATCTACCTACACATCGGACGTGGATACTACTACGGATCCTACTTATACAAAGAAACATGAAACACAGGAGTACTCCTACTCCTAACCCTAATAGCAACCGCCTTCGTAGGGTATGTCCTACCCTGAGGACAAATATCCTTCTGAGGTGCCACAGTCATCACTAACCTATTCTCAGCAATCCCTTACATCGGCCAGACCCTAGTAGAATGAGCCTGAGGCGGATTCTCAGTAGATAACCCAACACTAACCCGATTCTTCGCCCTTCACTTCCTATTACCATTTATGATCGCAGGACTAACACTAATCCACCTCACATTCCTCCACGAAACTGGTTCAAACAACCCCCTAGGTGTCGTATCAAACTGTGACAAAATCCCATTCCACCCCTACTTCTCACTAAAAGACCTCCTAGGATTCATCATTATATTCCTACCATTACTAACCTTAGCCCTATTCTCACCCAACCTCCTAGGAGACCCAGAAAACTTCACACCAGCAAATCCATTAGTCACACCACCCCACATTAAACCAGAATGATACTTCCTGTTCGCATACGCCATTCTACGCTCAATCCCTAACAAACTGGGAGGAGTACTAGCCTTAGCAGCTTCCGTACTAATCCTCTTCCTAATCCCATTCCTACACAAATCTAAACAACGAACAATAACCTTTCGCCCTATATCCCAAATCCTATTCTGAACTCTAGTCGCCAACCTCCTCATCTTAACATGAGTAGGCAGCCAACCTGTAGAACACCCATTCATCATCATCGGACAACTAGCTTCACTCACCTACTTCACTATCCTACTAGTTCTTTTCCCCATCACAGCCGCACTAGAAAACAAAATACTCAACTTCTAGACACTCTAATAGTTTATAAAAAACATTGGTCTTGTAAACCAAAGACTGAAGACTCCACCTCTTCTTAGAGTTTTACATAAATCAGAAAAAGAGGACTTAAACCTCTATCTCCAACTCCCAAAGCTGGTATTTTATACTAAACTATTCTCTGACCCTCCCCTAAACCGCCCGAATAGCCCCACGAGACAACCCACGCACCAATTCTAACACAACAAACAATGTTAACAGTAACCCTCACCCAGCCATTAAAAATATTCCGGCCCCGCACGAATAAAATAAAGCCACCCCACTAAAATCCAACCGAACTAAAAACATCCCTCCACTATCAACAGTAACCACCCCTAATTTTCAACACTCAACAAGACCTCCTACAACTACACCAGCTATTACCACCATAATAAACCCTACACCATATCCAACAACCCGCCAATCCCCCCAAGCTTCAGGAAACAAATCTGCTGCTAGAGAAACTGAATAAACAAAAACCACTAACATTCCCCCTAAATACACTATAAACAAAACCAATGCCACAAACGAGACCCCCGAACTTAACAACCACCCACACCCTACAACTGATGCTACCACTAAACCCACTACTCCATAATAAGGAGAAGGATTCGATGCAACAGCCAGACCCCCCAATACAAAACATAATCCCAATAAAAGAATAAAATAAGTCATAATAATATTCCTACTTGGCTTTTCTCCAAGACCAACGACCTGAAAAATCGCCGTTGTTGAATTTCAACTATAGGAACCCAACCATTCCATGAACCCCATAAACCTTTCCCCCCCCCTCCCCCCCCGGCCGGATACAATTTTCCGGTCAATTTTCTATAAAAGCCATGTACTGGTCCCCATGCTCTTGTCCCCCCCATACCGCATCCTATCTATGCTCTAAGTCTCATTAATATCTCACTGGACTAGAATCCTATGCCCCCATTCCTGCCTCCAGAGTGCGATTTAAACAATGGACTCAGGAATATCGCCACAAACCGTACTAAACCCATCAACTTGTAGATCTATACATAAGCCTTTTTGAGTTGCACGGCAGTGCTTTCATACATATTACTCATGGTTTCAAACAATAGGGTTCGAAATCTCTCGTAATACACACAAGCATCGTACCAGGTTATTTATTAATCGAGCTCCTCACGTGAAATCAGCAACCCGGCGTAAGTAATGTCCTGAGTCCCTAGCTTCAGGCTCATTCTTTCCCCCTACACCCTAGCACAACTTGCTCTTTTGCGCCTCTGGTTCCTATGTCAGGGCCATAAACGGATTGATACTCATAACTTGCTCTTTACGAATACATCTGGTTCGCTATATGCCCCCCTTCAGTCCGTGATCGCGGCATTCTACAATTCTAATACATCTGGTTCTTCTTTTTTCTCTGGGGTCTTCAACTTACCCTCCGGTGCAGCGGGTGAATACAATCTAAGACTTGAGCATCTCGTGCGTTTCGTCCTTATTTTGGTCCTCAGGCGTTGATTAATGAGACGGTGTCAAGTGTTTGGGGAATCATATCAACACTGATGCACTTTGATTTACACTTGGTTATGGCTCCCGCGCAAGTACCTTACATGTTTCCGTTATTTAATGAATGCTTGTGGGACATGATTTTTCACTTTTTCACTTCCTCTAACTTTCTTAACAACACTAGTAGATTTTATCTAAATTTTTTTTCATTTCTATCACAAATTTTATCGTAAACCAATCGATAAAAATTTGTTCATCGATTACCGCTAAAACTTCATTAATATCTAATTCGTCAAATCCACGTTCGATCATACCTAAAACATTACCCTCATCATTACAAAAACCAACCATCATACCCAACATCCAAACTCACACTTTACTAACATAGACCCACACTCTACCCCCGCTTAAATTACATTAATATATTTATCCAATAAACACATATTTACCCAAATATTCACCTAAAAACTATAAAAGAAACCGCCCTACAATAAATTGACCAGCCGAACAATCAAACCCAAAACAATCAAACCCAAAACAATCAAACCCAAAACAATCAAACCCAAAACAATCAAACCCAAAACAATCAAACCCAAAACAATCAAACCCAAAACAATCAAACCCAAAACAATCAAACCCAAAACAATCAAACCCAAAACAATCAAACCCAAAACAATCAACAAAACCAGTCCC